TGAGCTACTGAGGAACAACGGGAGATTCGACCTCATAGAGTTCAACTCCCGTTCTCAACCCATGAACAATATGAGTCCGAAGCTTCCTTCGTAACTCCAGGAACTTCTTCGTAGTGGCTCCGTTCCATGCCTCATTTCATAGGGAACCTCAATGTGGCTCTATTTCATTATATTCCATCTATATCCCAATTCCATTCATTTCATATCCCTTTTGTGTCATTGACATAAGAGATGTCATTTATAGTATATCTGTTTCTATCTATATAGATATGGAAAGTTAAGGAATCATCATATAATAATCGATAAATTGCAATAGAAAAGAAAAAGGGGAGGTTTGTGATGATTTTGAAATCTTTTCTACTAGGTAATCCATTATCCTTATGCATGAAGATAATAAATTCGGTCGTTGTGGTCGGGCTCTATTATGGATTTCTGACCACATTCTCCATAGGGCCCTCTTATCTCTTCCTTCTCCGAGCTCGGGTTATGGAAGAAGGAACCGAGAAGGAGGTATCAGCAACAACTGGTTTTATTGCGGGACAGCTCATGATGTTCATATCGATCTATTATGCGCCTCTGCATCTAGCATTGGGTAGACCTCATACAATAACTGTCCTAGTTCTACCGTATCTTTTGTTTCATTTCTTCTGGAACAATCATAAAAACTTTTTTGATTATGGATCTACTACCAGAAATTCAATGCGTAATCTCAGCATTCAATGTGTATTCCTGAATAATCTAATTTTTCAATTTTTCAACCATTTCATTTTACCAAGTTCCACGTTAGCCAGATTAGTCAACATTTATATGTTTCGATGCAACAACAAGATTTTATTTTTAACAAGTAGTTTTGTTGGTTGGTTAATTGGTCACATTTTATTCATGAAATGGGTTGGATTGGTATTATTCTGGATACGGCAAAATCATTCTATTCGATCTAATAAGTATCTTGTGTCAGAATTGAGAAATTCTATGGCTCGAATCTTTAGTATTCTCTTATTTATCACCTGTGTTTACTATTTAGGCAGAATGCCGTCGCCTATTGTCACTAAGAAACTGAAAGAGAAAGAAACCTCAGAAACGGAAGAAAGCGATGTAGAAACAACTTACGAAATGAAGGAGACTAAACAGGAACAAGAGGGATCCACCGAAGAAAAACTTTTTTCGGAAGAAAAGGAGGATCTGGACAAAATAGATGAAACGGAAGAGATCCGAGTGAGTGGAAAGGAAAAAACAAAGGATGAATTTCACTTGAAAGAGGCACGCTATCAAGATAGCCCAGTTTACGAAGATTCTGATCTGGAGACCCATCAAGAAAATTGGGAATTGGGAAGACTGAAAGAAGAGAAAAAGAAAAGAATGAATAAAAAGATTGACACATAATAAAAATACAAGAATAAATAAGATGAGATTCGTCCACCTCCCATATATTTTATTCCTTCGCCCATAAAGAAACTTGCAACACCAATCCCATTTAGAATTCCATCAATTATATATTTATCAAAAAACTGAGTTAGCTCGGCTAACCCTCTTATACTCATGGTGAAAATTCCAGTATAAAAAATATCTATATAACCACGATTATATGACCAATTGTATATCATACCTTTTATTTTGTCCAGAATAATTCTTTTAGGAACTCTTTTGAAAAAGAAATTAATTAAGCCCAAATTTTTGAAAGATGAATAAATAGATCCATAAAAAATAGATGCTATAAATAGTCCGAAAAGAGCTATACTTACTGAAAAAAAAGCATTTGAAAAAAATCCATACCAATCCTCAGAAGAATTTAATTTCTGATGAAAAAGGGTTGTAGATGGAGTTAACCATTTCGATAATAGATCCAAATCTATTACTCCTCCGTTAAAAGAAATTCCTATTGATCCAATGAACAAAGTTAATAGTACTAATATAAGGAGAGGAAATAACATAGTATTGCTCGATTCGTGAGGATACATATAAGTGTATCTATTTCTAAAGTAAGTACTAAAGTCTCGTATCTTACTTCTTACATTCTCGTCAATTTTAGATATATTTTTTGAAAAAAAATAAACCTTATTCTTATTCATTTTTTTCATTTTTGAAAAAAAGAAATTACTATTGACTTTCTTAAGTGTCCCTTTTCCCCATAGAGATATTGAATAAAACGAGCTCTTTTTTGTACTACTAAAACTACTATAATCTTGAAAATGAATGCGCAAATACCCATCAAAGGTAAGTAAATACATCCTAAACATATAAAATGCGGTTAATCCTGTTGTGAACCAAGCTATTAGTGCGAAAATTGGTGAGTACAACCAACTATCGTGAAGAATTTCATCTTTGGACCAAAAACAAGCAAGAGGTGGAATACCACAAAGAGAAAGTGTACCTAAAAAAAAAGTAATTTTTGTAATTGGAACATATTTTGTTAAACCTCCCATAAGAACCATATTCTGACTTTTCTGTGGTGAATATCCAACAATAGGTTCCATTGAATGAATAATGGATCCGGATCCCAAAAACAATAAAGCTTTAGAATAAGCATGGGTGATCAAATGAAATAAAGCAGCTCGATAAGAACCTATGCCTAGAGCTAACATAATATAACCCAATTGAGACATTGTAGAATAAGCTAAACTTCTTTTAATGTCTCTTTGGGCAAGAGCTAAAGTAGCTCCTAAAAGTACTGTTATTATACCTACTAAACAAATGAGATTCATTATGTAAGGTATAACTATGAAAAGAGGAAGAAGCCGAGCTACAAGAAAAATCCCTGCTGCTACCATAGTAGCAGCGTGTATAAGAGCCGAAATGGGAGTGGGGCCTTCCATGGCATCAGGTAACCATACGTGAAGGGGGAATTGTGCGGATTTAGCAACTGCACCGACAAATAATAAAAAGGCACATAAAGTAGCAAATAAAGAATTGACCCCATTATTATGGATCAAGGTATTCACTATTTGGAACAAATCCCGAAATTCGAAACTACCAGTTATCCAATAAAATCCTAAGGTCCCTAATAATAAACCAAAATCTCCTATACGATTAGTTACAAAAGCTTTTTGACAAGCACTTGCTGCAACGGGTCGTGTGAACCAAAAACCTATCAATAAATACGAACACATTCCCACTAGTTCCCAAAAAATATAAATTTGTATCAAATTGGAACTAGTAACTAATCCCAACATTGAAGCATTGGAAAAACTCATATGAGCAAAAAATCTCAAATATCCTTGGTCATGAGACATATAATTATCACTATAAATAAAAACCAGGATTCCAACAGTAGTAATTAGTATTGACATAATAGAAGTAAGTGGATCAATCAAGTGTCCGAACTCTAATAAAAAATCATTATTGATGGTCCAAGACCATAGATATTGATAGGTCAAACTTCCATTTATTTGCTGAATAGACAGATTAGCCGAAAACCACATAGCTATACTTAGTAGTAAAACACTTAGGAAAGCCCACATACGACGAAGATCTTTTGTTGCTGTCGGAATAAGTAGAAGTCCAAATCCTATTGACATAGTAACTGGGAGCGGAAAAAGGGGTATTATCCATGCATATTTATATGTAGATTCCATAAGAAACCAAATTGTTCTTTTTTCTTATAATTGTTTCCAATTCACCAATTCTGATCTCTTTCGAAAAGAACAAAACAATAAGAAAAAAATATGAAAAAGATCAAATACAAAAATACAAATATTGGAATTATGACTTTTTGTTTTATTAAATATTTGAAATAAAAGTTGCAATAGGTTGGTCATATATCAAATAATATGACCAAATAATTAGTCAAGTTTATTACTTAGTTATTAATTAACTTAAAACTCTAGAAAAGAGAGATATTTTTGAAATAATATGACATCATATTAGATTTTGAATAATTGGATTTTCCCTTTACATTATATTCTAATTATGTAAAATGTAAAATTATAGAATTTATAGATATATGATATATTTTTAGATTTAAAATAGATTTATTTTTTTTATATTAAAGTTCAATTACAGATTTATTTATCTCTTTCTATTTTTATATTTTTCTTTATTTTTTTTTTTTTTATTGTATAATATTTATATAGAATCTTTTCTTTTATATACTATATATTTTACTATTTAGATAAATTAGATAAATATTTTCTCTTACTATTCTTAATATTAAATATGAATATTTGCAATATTATTATTATATATATATGAATCTAATATATTAAATAATATGATTAAATAATATGAAATAGTAAAATTAGATTACTTTTTTTGTATATTTTTTTGTATATATTCTTTTATAAAACAATAAATATAAAATACGTATGTAATTATTACATTATGCAAATATCAGAATGAAGATAGAAAATTGGAATCTATTTGTCTATGACATATGACAATAGAATCATTTTAGAATATTTTTATTTTCTTATTTCTTTTATTTTATTCTTTTTTTATATTTGTATGTTATGATATTATTGAGGAAATTTATGGAATTAAGTATAGATAATGACTAAGAAAAAGTAATTTATTTTAAACAGTATATGTCTTTCACATACAACGATAAAAAGGAGTCACCTATCTTTTGAATGGCAGTTCCAAAAAAACGTACTTCTATGTCAAAAAAGCATATTCGTAGAAATCTTTGGAAAAAAAAAGGATCTTTAGAGGCAGTAAAAGCTTTTTCTTTAGCTAAATCTATTTCCACCGGACAGTCAAAAAGTTTTTTTGTGCGACAAAAAAAAGTCTTGTAAAAATATTAATTGACATGTTTCAAAGAACTTCCAAATTTCCATTTTTGAATTGAAAGACAAACGATTCAATTTTACTAAAAGTATTGTATTTGTATTTCACTTCTCCTTATTAGTTAGAGCTAGGTAATATAAAAAATAAGAATCTTTCCTTCTACTTGATACAAAGTACTCAGTATTGTGTATTTTCTATTTTTTATAGTCTTTCTATATTTCTATTATATTCTATTTATCAAAATTCATATTGATTGATATTGAATTCGTGAGATGATTTTTTCTTTCCTATGAATTGTGCTTTTCTATTTTGAAAAGCACAATTACGATAGACAAAGAAAAATATGAATATTTCATTACACTTTATACTAAGGTGTTGGGTCTTAAAATCATTATTAGAAAAAAATTATGAATTTTATACCCCGACTAAGAACGAAGCTTTTGAGTTCTGACTGTTCTGGATAAACAAGAGCTAGGTTTCTAGTACGGAAAGTTGATTATTAAAAATGAACTTACGAAGATGAAGATACTAATTAAGTATTATTGATATTGAACATTTCCATATGAATAGAAATGCATCTTTATTCATTGTTTCCTAAATTATATTGAATATATACAATTCAACATAAATTTTCTATTATTATTTAAGGTAAGCCGCCATGGTGAAATTGGTAGACACGCTGCTCTTAGGAAGCAGTGCTAGAGCATCTCGGTTCGAGTCCGAGTGGCGGCATAAATAATTATTAATATTAATAATATAGACACAATAGATCTAATAGAATCTATATAATATTTTAGATTTTATTTAATCCTCTCCCCAATTTTAATTATTTAAAAGGGACTCTTCTTTATGATATTTGTGACCTTAGAACATATATTAACTCATATTTCCTTTTCGATCATCTCAATTGTGATTATAATTCATTTGATGAACTTATTAGTTGACGAAATTGAAGGATTACGTAATTCGTCAGAAAAAGGGATGATAGCTACTTTTTTCTCTATAACAGGGTTTTTAGTTATTCGTTGGATTTCTTCGGAACATTTTCCCTTAAGTAATTTATACGAATCATTAATCTTCCTTTCATGGAGTTTATCCATTATTCATATGATTCCTTATCTTGGGAATCATAAAAATGATTTAAGCGCAATAACTGCACCAAGTGCCATTTTTACCCAAGGTTTCGCCACGTCAGGTCTTTCAAATGAAATGCATCAACCTGCAATATTAGTACCTGCTCTACAATCTCAGTGGTTAATGATGCATGTCAGTATGATGCTATTGAGCTATGCAGCTCTTTTATGCGGATCATTATTATCAATTGCTCTTATAGTGATTACATTTCAAAAAAAAATCAATTTTTTCAAGAATTTTTTAAATTTAAGGAAGTCGTTTTTCTTTGGTAATATGGAATATTTGAACGAAAAAGGAAGTGTATTAAAAAAAACTTTTTTCCTATCAGTTCAAAATTTTTACAAATATCAATTAATTCAGCGTTTAGATTATTGGAGTTATCGTGTTATTAGTTTAGGGTTTACCTTTTTAACCATAGGCATTCTTTCTGGAGCAGTATGGGCTAATGAAGCATGGGGTTCTTATTGGAATTGGGACCCTAAGGAAACTTGGGCATTTATTACTTGGACCATATTTGCAATTTATTTACATACTAGAACAAATTCAAAATTGCAAGATCAAGGCACAAATTCGGCATTTGTAGCTTCTATAGGATTTCTTCTAATTTGGATATGCTATTTTGGGATCAATCTATTAGGAATTGGGTTCCATAGTTATGGTTCATTCCAATTAATATCTAATTGAATAAAATAAACTACATGAAGAATACATAAAAAAATCGTCTGATACACAATGAAATTTTGTGCGAGTTTTTGAGAACCTTTTGAATAATTCCTCTATTTAAAAGGTTCTCAAAAACTTTAGATGTATTTCATTACAATTCTAATTAACCTTTCCTTTTTTTTTCTTTTTTTTTCATTGTACAACGAAGAATCGTGAAAATATAAAAGTCAAAGAATTCTAAGACTTTCTTTCCAATTAATTCATTTTATTTCATTTATTATTAAATCTAAAAAAAAAGAATTAGTATCTATAAAAATAATTAGATATTAGAACTTGTACCTTGTCAACCGATAACGGGAGAACGAAATCAGGATAAATACCAATTCCTATTACAGGTAAAAAGATACATATCGAAACAAAAAGTTCTCGTGGTCCAGAATCAAAAAAATTCGAGTTTGGAATATTGAATAGCTTGTATCCATAGAAAATCTGACGTAACATAGATAATAAAAAAATAGGAGTTATTATCATTCCAATTGCCATTACAAAAGTAATTAACATTTTTGGCATGAAAAGATATTTTGGGCTGGTAATTATTCCAAAAAAGACTAAGAATTCCGCAACAAAACCACTCATTCCTGGCAATGCAAGAGAAGCCATCGAGAAACTACTAAACATGGTAAATATTTTTGGCATTGGGATAGATATCCCCCCCATCTCTTCGAGATAAACAAAACGTATTCTATCACAACTTGTTCCTGCTAAGAAAAAAAGTGCAGCACCAATCAATCCATGAGAGATTATTTGTAAAATAGCTCCATTAAGTCCTATGCCAGTTATAGAACCAATTCCTATAATTATGAAACCCATATGAGATACGGAAGAATAGGCAATACGTTTTTTTAAATTGCGTTGACTGAGAGAGGTTGAAGCTGCATAAATGATTTGTATTATTCCTACTATCACCAACCAGGGAGATAATCTAGAATGAGCGTGAGCTAATAATTCCATATTGATCCGAATCAATCCATATGCTCCCATCTTTAATAAGATTCCAGCTAAAAGCATACATGTACTGTAATGTGCTTCCCCGTGGGTATCTGGTAACCATGTATGTAGGGGTATCATCGGCGATTTGACAGCATAAGCAATAAGAAAACCAAAATAGAGTATTATTTCCAATGCTGCAGGATACGATTGATTAGCTAATTTTTCTAAATCTAATGTTGGTTCGTTGGAACCATATAAACCCATACCCAGAACTCCTATTAAGAGAAAAATAGAACCTCCGGCAGTGCACAAAATAAACTTTGTAGCCGAGTACAGGCGTTTTTTTCCTCCCCACATGGATAAAAGTAAGTAAACAGGAATTAATTCTAATTCCCACATGATGAAAAAAAGTAAAAGGTCTCGAGAAGAAAATGATCCTATTTGGCCACTATACATTGCTAACATCAAGAAATAGAAAAATCGCGGATTTCTAGTAACTGGCCAAGCTGCTAAAGTAGCTAAAGTAGTGATAAATCCTGTCAGTAAAATGGGTCCTATGGAAAGTCCATCGGTTCCCAGTCTCCAGTGAAAATCAAAAAGATTGATCCATTGAAAATCCTCCTTCAATTGGGTTAATGGATCGTCCAATTGAAAATGATAACAAAATACATAAGTCATTAGAAGGAGCTCTAGTATACATATACATAGAGTATACCACCTATACGCCTTATTTCCCCTATGAGGGAAAAAGACAATTGAAGAACCCGCGAATATGGGCAAAACAATAAGTATTGTTAACCAAGGAAAATAACTCGTGATAAAGACAAGATAAAATTAGACCAGAAAACCCCGTGCTCGGGAGAAGAATAATATATTTTCTTTTCTCGAGTACGGGCTTTTGTCGGTAAAGAGGAATCAAATGATTCAAGTGGAATTTTTTGTCACATATCAATAAGAAAGACCCATGCTGCGAGTTGTTTCATGCCATAAATAAACACGGACACTCAAAAAATCCGTTGGACAAGCGGATTCACATCTTTTACAACCTACACAATCTTCGGTTCTTGGCGCAGAAGCAATTTGCTTAGCTTTACATCCGTCCCAAGGTATCATTTCCAATACATCCGTGGGGCAAGCTCGAACACATTGGGTACATCCTATACATGTATCATAAATCTTTACTGAATGTGACATTGTGTCTATAAATTCCAGTTTTGAGCACATAAAGATTTTCGATCTGGTAAAAGAAAATAAGAAAATGAAAATGAAATAAATCATATATTTTCTATTGTAGACACCAGACGAATCGATGATTTATCAAAATTTTAAGAATCAATAGATTTTATAATCTGTTTATGAGAAAGGGCCAAGATACTTTGATTTCCATTTCAATAACCATGAAATATGAGTTTATGAATTCAATTCATGTTAAATTTACTATCTTTCTATATGTATATGTATATATTCATATACATATACATATAGAAAGATAAATATAGAATAAATAGAGAAAGATTCTAGTATATAGAAATAGAATTAAGGTGATATATTATATATCAGATATCAGATTAATACGTTTGTTATTAGGTTAGTGATAGAATAGGTTAGTAACTCTAAATCATAAATTTATATGAAAAAAGAGAAGAAAGAAAATAATAATAATAAAATATTATATTCTGTTTAATTCTAATTAAATTATCTTACTATTCTAATTCTATTAGATTCTATATTAGAATATTCAGAATATTCTAAAAGTATTATGTTTTGATTTATATGTGAAAATAGAATAATTATGACTAATTATTCAACAAATTTGATTGATTGATACGAGTTGATTTTCTGTTACGATGGATCGACGAAACAATAGCTAGTCCAATAGCTGCTTCAGCAGCTGCAATGGCTATAACAAAGATTGAGAAAATTTCTCCTTTTAATTGCCGACTATCAAATATATCGGAAAATGTGACGAGATTTATATTCACCGAATTCAGTATAAGCTCAAGACACATAAGTGCTCTAACCATGCTTCGGCTTGTGATCAGTCCATAGATACCGATAGAAAATAAATAAACACTTATAAAAAGTACATGCTCTAACATCATTGATAAATTCCTCATCTATCTTGATTCATTTCAATATGAACGAACAAAAATTAAACCGATTCAGTTGACTAGATATAGAAGAATTACAGAACAAAAGAAGATATTCACAGTATATTTCAATAAAATAGATTAAATCCATTTTCATTCTTTAATTAAAAAAAGAAGTTCTTATTATATTAGATTATTGACGAGCCATAGTAATTGCACCTATCAAAGAAATTAAAAGAATTATAGAAATGAGTTCAAAAGGAAGATAAAAATCTGTGGATAAATGAATACCAATTTGTTGAACGTTACTTATTAAGTCCTGTTCTATAATCTGATTTGATCTTGTAGTCCGAAAAATTCCGGACCATGACGTATCTGGGATAGTAGTCATTAATGAAAAAAAAATACTTGTACAAACCAGTGAAGTGATCCTATCTCCAACGGTCCACAAATAGGAATCGTTGGAATATTCTGAACCGTTCATGAACATTACAGCAAATATGATTAAGACATTTATGGCTCCCACATAAATAAGGAACTGCGCGGCAGCTACAAAATAGGAATTCAATGAAATATAGAATAAGGATATACAAACAAGAACCAATCCCAATGAAAAGGCAGAATCGATGGGATTGGTAAGTAATACTACTCCCAGACCTCCTAATATAAGAACTGATCCCAGAAATACTACAAGAATCTCATGTATTGGTCCAGGTAAATCCATTATGAAATAAAAGATAAATAAATCAGTCGAAATATTTCATGACCTTACTAAGGGTCCAGGAAAGGAACTATTTTTTTATATGATACCTTCCTAATTGAATGAAAAAAAATGAATATTATTAAATAGATAAAATAAAATTATTTGGCTAATCCTACTTACTTTATTACAAGCCAAATCTTAGTAATTGGTAATCGTTCTTGAACCAAGCAAAGGGTTTTTATTTTTTCATTTGATTTGTTGAATCCATAACTGTTTGAATTGTGTAATCTCCAATTATTGAGATTGGTAACCGACCTAAAGAAATTTGATTATAATTCAATTCGTGACGATCATAAGTGGAAAGCTCATATTCTTCAGTCATCGATAAACAGTTTGTTGGACAATACTCGACACAGTTACCGCAAAATATACAGACACCAAAATCAATACTATAATGAAGCAATTGTTTTTTCTTAATATCTTTTTCAAATTTCCAATCAACAATGGGAAGGTCTATTGGACATACGCGAACACATACTTCACAAGCAATACATTTATCAAATTCAAAGTGGATTCGACCACGAAAACGTTCTGATGTGATTGATTTTTCATAAGGATATTTAATAGTTACAGGTAAACGATTTGTATGGGATAAGGTAATTATGAAACTTTGTCCAATGTACCTTGCGGCTCGTATTGTTTGTTTGCCATAATTCATGAACCCAGTAACCATAGGTAACATATTTTAGATATCCATGAAGAAAATTTATGTTTCTTTCTCTTGGTTGAGATAAGTTATGTAAGTTATGAATATAGAATATTCATTATTGTTTTCTCTTAATTTCTTATTTTTATTTATAGTTTATAGTGAAACAAGTTGAAAAGAAGTTGTCAATAATAGATTACCTAGAGAAATAGGTAAAAGAAATTTCCATCCAAGATTTAATAATTGATCCATTCTCATCCTAGGTAAAGTCCATCTTGTTGTGATAGGAATGAACAGAAACAAATAAGCTTTAGCTAATGTAATAAAGATACTAATTGCTATTACAAAGACTCTAAACATTTTATTTATTCCAAAAAGTTCAGTAAGAGATATGTACGGAATAGAAAAATCCCACCCACCTAAGTAAAGAACTGTTACAAATAATGACGAAACTAATAGATTTAGGTAAGAAGCAAGATAAAAGAACCCGTATTTTATACCTGAATATTCGGTTTGATAACCTGCTACTAATTCCTCCTCCGCTTCTGGTAAATCAAAAGGTAATCTTTCACATTCTGCTAGAGAAGACATTATAAAAACTAGAAACCCTATGGGCTGACGCCACAGATTCCATCCCCCAAAACCATATTTGGACTGTGCCTCAATTATATCAACTGTACTCGAACTGTTAGATAATTATAGTCGATGATAGCATCACTGCTCCCATCGCTATTCCAAAACCGTACATGAAACCTAAGTTTCATACGGCTCCTCTATGGCCACAAAGAAATGTAAGGTAAGGACTAGTTTAGTATTATAGCTCTCCTTGGACCTTAGGTAAATACAATGTAAAGAGAAATTGGAGGTTGGAGAGTCCTCAATTCGACCAATAACATTCTGTCTGTTAGAATAAGAAAAAGTACTTCCGAATTGATCTCATCCCTTATAATGATATTATCATGAAAATAATCAAAATTTATCTTTGTTCAGCAATAACTTAATCCTTCAATCAAATACTGGTTCTATTCCTAAATAGAAAGAATTGGGCATTAGTTAATGAATCATGATAAGAAATAAGAATTTCCATATGTATATGTATGAAGAAAGAAATATTTTCTTATTATTCCCGTTTTATTCTTTTTTATTATATTATCGTATTGCATTCTATTTGTCTTGTTCCTGTTCTTCTTTCTGAAAACTAAAAAAAAAAGAAAGAAAATAAAGGATTAATTCGTTCTTGATAGTCATTTATTTAATCAGTGAATAGTAGCATACTCTAGATCGGAATCGTGGGGAAGTACTGCTTGATCATTTCTACCAACTTCAAGCCCTTATTATGATTCGTTTTATGCAAAGGTTTATGCAAAAATCCCTTTTTTTAATACCTTACATTATTTCCATTACTCATCCTTTGCGTACTTTGGTGTTCCTAACTGCCCACTTCTTTTTGATTGATCCCCAGTATAGTTAGAAATACAGTTGATCTTTTGCATCCGCTTCAAGATATGACGACTAAAAAAATAATCTCAATCTTGGGGTAAACAACTTATGTTTACTTCAATTTTCTTCTTGTACCTAGGGAATGAGATTTTTATTGTTTTACTGCAAATTGAGGAGCAGTTTTGTTTCACTCATATAACTATCTGGTTTAACTCATCGAACTGAAATGTTAAAAAAAAAAAGATTTTTTTTATTCTTTTATTTCATATTCATATTTAAATATTGAATTATATGAATTCTATTTCTATTTTATTGTATTTCAATTCATTTTTTATCTCTTTTCTTCTAGAAAAGAGATAAAAAAAATTCATGTTCCAACGAATCACACGTAGAGATATTGCTAACACACATAGAGTTAATGGTATTTCATAACTAATTGATTGAGCTGTAGCTCGTAGACCACCTGAAAAGGAATACTTATTATTTGATCCATATCCTGACATAAGAAGACCAATGGGGACAATACTTGAAAAAGCAATCCATAAAAAAACACCTATACTGAGATCTGCTAAAACAAGGTGATATCCAAAAGGAATTACTAAATAACTTAGTAGAATTGCTATAAAACCTATAGAAGGTCCGACCCTAAATAAACGAATATTACCTCTAGATGGAAGAAGATCCTCCTTCAAAAGTAGTTTGGTCCCATCCGCTAAAGCTTGAAGAATTCCTAAAGGGCCGGCATATTCAGGTCCAATACGTTGTTGTATTGCTGCAGATATTTTTCTTTCTAACCACACAATGACTAATACTCCCATTGTGATTCCTAATACAAGGGTTAAAATGGGGACAAAAATCCATATGAGTCCATAGACTTCTTTTAAGGATTCTAATCTATAAAAAGAATTAATAGTTTGTACTTCTGCCGTATCAATTATCATTTCAACGATCAACTTCTCCCATAATGATATCTATACTACCTAGTATTGTCATGATATCAGCCAATTTCATTCTTTTAACTAGCTGGGGAAGAATTTGCAAATTAATGAAACCGGGTGGACGAATTTTCCATCTCCAGGGGAAAACACTATTATCTCCTATTAAATAAATTCCTAATTCTCCTTTTGGGGCCTCTACCCTTACATAAAGTTCTTGTTTTAACAATTCAAAATTGGGTGAAAGTTTTTTAGTAATAAATCTATATTCAAAATTATTCCATTCGGAATTCTTTGTCCTATGAAAACGCCGGTTTTCTAAATTCTCATAAGGTCCTCCAGGAATTCCTTCTAGAGCCTGTTGAATGATTTTTATGGATTCTTGCATTTCACCGATTCTTACTAAATAACGAGCTAATGTATCGCCTTCTTTTTGCCATTTGACTTCCCAATCAAATTTATTGTAACACTCATAGCGATCAACTTTACGAAGATCCCATTGGATTCCAGAAGCTCGTAACATTGGTCCTGATAAACCCCAATTTATTGTCTCCTCCCCACCAATAATGCCCACTCCTTCAACTCGTTCCAAGAAAATGGGATTTCGCGTAATGAGTTTTTGATACTCAACAACTTCTGTTAAAAAATAATCACAGAAATCAAAACATTTATCTATCCAGCCATAAGGTAAATCCGCAGCTACTCCTCCGATGCGGAAATAATTATGCATCATCCGCATACCTGTGGCGGCTTCAAATAGATCATATATTAATTCCCTTTCTCTTAAAATATAGAAAAAGGGAGTCTGTGCACCGATATCGGCCATAAAAGGGCCAAGCCATAACAAATGGGAGGCTATACGGCTCAGCTCCAGCATAATAACTCTGATATAACTGGCCCTTTTAGGCACTTGAACACTTTCCAATCGTTCTGGTGCATTTACTGTTATTGCTTCTGTGAACATAGTAGCTAAATAATCCCAACGTGTTACATAAGGCAAATATTGTATAATTGTTCGGTTCTCCGCTATTTTTTCCATTCCTCTGTGTAAATAGCCTAATATAGGTTCACAGTCAATAACATCTTCACCATCCAGAGTAACGATCAGCCGAAGAACACCATGCATTGATGGGTGGTGAGGGCCCATATTAACTATTATAAAATTTTTTCTTGTAACCAGTACAGTCATATTTTTTTTCCTTAATTCATTATTTCATGAATTTTTCAAAATGTAAAATAAAAAAAATAATTAAAAAAGAACAAAGATAATAATAAGAAAATAATAAGAAACTCAAAGAATAAATTCAAAATTAATTAACGAGTTTTTGGTTCCCGAATATCTAACTGATCCATTAATTTTTTATAACGCACTTTATTTTTCTTTGACAAATAAGTCAATAATCGTTGACGTTTTCCCAGAATTATTCGTAGACCCCTTTGCGATAAAAAATCTCTTTTGTGCAATTTTAAATGTGAAGTAAGTCTCCGTATCTTACTGGTGAAATGGAATACTTGAAATTCAACAGACCCACTATTTTCTTCTTTTTCTTCTTGTGTAATAACTGAGATGAATGAATTTTTGACCATAAATTTAAATTTCTATATTTCTTTTCTGTGAATTTTACTAATCAGGAAAAATAATAATATTTATTATGCCAGTTATTTTCATCTAGTATACATCAAAATTGGATTTCATTCATATACTACTTTAGGTTTTTTATTTATGTGGTTTATCTTTTTATGTTTTGTATATTTGGATCAAATATACAAAACATATATGTATTCACGAAAGAGAACACTTTCTTTTTTTACTTAAAAGGATTCTGCTCTTCCTAGCAAAAATTGATACACTATGAAATCAGCATCATGTATTAGAATATTACACAGTGTATATGTTTCGGCTTTCATCTGCCGAATATGTTACACGATATGTAGGAAATCCACTATAAATTTTTTTCATTTTTCATTGGAATTGAATTCATTCTGAATTGTGAATACATATGTATTCTTGACATACTGAAACGACTGCTGTTATTGGTATCAAACCAATAGCGATTCATACAAGCTACATCTTCTAATCGATAATTGGGCCAAAGAAAAAATTTGAATTTAATGAAATTTTTTCTATCCGTATTAATATGTTTGTCCTCATTCAAAAATCGCCCGCAGTTTCTTATTTTGTTTTCATTGCAAAATCTTGGATTTCTATCCACAACATTAAAATTCTGGGAATTGAAACAAATTTGAATTCGAAATTCTCTACGACGTCTGGGAGATAGAATATTTTCAGGAACAAGTAAATCATAATGATTTTTGTCTCCACTCAAAAATATGTTGCTGTGTCGTGCAATGGGTTTTTCAAACCCCCTTTTCTCAATATATCTTTTTTTTGTGTATTTTTTATTTGTTTGGTGCTTCTTATTATCGACCAATGAAATATCCATAGTTTGATATATAATAGATTTTTCATCCCTTCGTATAGATAGACAAATTGGTTCAATAATAAATATTCCCTTTCTTATCAATTCTGCAAGAACTAGGTCCTTTTGAATCAGCATTTCGTCTAGATCTATTTCACCTCTTTGAATCGAAGATATAGCAATTTCCTTTGGATTTATCAGTCTAAGTAGGAGACAATATACCCTGATATTTTTCATTATTTTATTATTTAAGGAATCAGCCCATCTTAGTTGAAAAAGCAAATATTTTTTCAAAAAGAAATCTAGTTCCATTTCATTCTTGTTCTTATATTGATATTGTTTTTTTTTTATTTCTAATCTTGCGTAATCTTCTTCAACATCTTTTTTATTTTTTTGTTTTAGTAGATTCCATACAAGATTTCTTTGGACCTGTTGTTCGTTTTCTTCCTGCTTGAAATTTCCTAATTCAAGATCTTTTTTTTCATTAGATGATTTTTTTGGATTTACGTTAATGTTTTTACTTTTTTCATTTTTAGAAAAATGAAAAAAGAGTGATTTGATTGGGATGATCCAAGGTTTAATTTTATATACATCAAAAAGTAGCACAAATTCTGGGAAGAACCAAGTTTCTAGATTGGATATAGTATCATGATTTGATGCGGTATCATATAACCTTTCTTTATTCATTCCCATGCAATCAAAAAAGTTTCTTTTTTGATTGCATGGTTTGATCTCTTGATAAATTGTAGGATAAAAAAGATCTTTTTTTTCCATTTTTTTTAAATTCTTAATTTCAGTCTTAGTATTTTTCTGAATCTTGATGCCAATATGTATATCGGTCCAGATATCAATATTATTTATAAAACAAAGATGAAGAATTCTACAATCAAAATATTTTCTATCCAAATTGATATTCCTATCATTTGTATTCCTATCAATAAGATATCCTTTTTCTGTATAATTATTACTATGTATACTTACTAATACATAAAATGATTCAGGTTTCGATGTATTGAAATGATATGGAATTTCTTGGTCCCCATTTCTTCCTAATGTTGATCCAGAAATGTATAAATTAGGGAGGCATATATATTTATATGATAAAAGATCATATCTGTAATGTTTTTTCCATTTGTCACTCATAAATAAATTTGCTGTATAGTCATTTTTATTCATGGAATAAATAAATTGGTATTTTTTATATAAATCCAATTGATTTGATTCCTTATTTTGAATCATACATCGAGACCTTTTTTTTTGAGATAAATCGTATTGATAATGGCCTTTTAACCAGTTTTTCCATTCGTTCATTCCATACGTATGAATTTTATTATGTCTTGATTTGGAATTAAATATTCCATGTATCATACAATAGTCTTTTAAAATATCCTTAAAAAAAGGATAGCTTCCTTCATATTGAAGTACAGGTCTCAAATGATACTTATTAAGTAATTGGTTTTGTGATATTTTGTAAAAAACATATGCTTGGGACAGGGAAGAGAAGTTCGAATAAGTATTGGAATTTTGATTTATATTCTTAGTATTATCAGTATTTGAAAACAATTTTTTTATAATCAAAATAAAATTCATTGTATTTTGATTTGTTTCATCAATTCTTTCTTGTTCTTGATTTATTTCATTGTTGTAAATGGATTTATTAAAGATTTTTTTTGTTGATTCAAAAAAAAGTTGTGCATTGATCTTAGAAACGGTAATGTTACATAGCAAAATATCTATGTATATTTTTTCAATGAATGATTTGATAAAGTAGTGTGATTTACGCATTAATCGGATATTTTTCTTTTTTAATATTTTCCAAATATGTTTTTGTGATCCCGATCTTTTATTATCATAAATTAGTTCTTTTTTTTTCTTGTCTTTTGCGGTTCGTTCAATTTGATTCCTTATTTTGATTGTCTTATCAGAAAGATCTTTTATTCTTCTTTCTATTAGTGAATGATTTAACAAATTCATCGTTCGATTTAGAATGGACGATTCGCGAAGAATCTTATTATTTATTTTGAAATCTTTTTTGTTTTCGTTCGGTTCATATACTTTTTCTTTCCTCAATTCAAATAATAAATTTGGATTTACTTTCTCCAGTTTTTTCATTATTAGTTTTATAACTCGAACTATTTTGATGACTCCTTTTTTTTTTTCTTTTCTAACTTTTAGAAAGGTTTTTCTTTTTTTATTTAAAGATTTTAGAACTTGTAAAAATTTATTTTTCACCTTTTTTTTTCTTTTTTGGAGTTCTTTATAAATAGGTTCAAAAAAAAAAGGTCGTTTTCGGGGAGAACCAAAGGGAAGTTCCGCTTCCATTCCCCAGACTGTTAAAAAACAAAAATTTGTTTTTTTCTCTTTTTTTTTCATTAGATCTCTACGATGAGATCGTGCTTTAGATTTTCTCCAAGGTTTTAGACAGAAAGGATATAGAATCTTTATCTGAATACCATCTATCAACCAATCTTGGGGAAACTCTTTTTCTGATAATTGAACACCATTATAGGTGCATTTAATATGCATTTCTCTATTCCATTCCTTAAAATCCTCGTTCCACTCGGGAACTTGGAATAATAACATACGGCAAATATTTTTTGCTATTATTAATGAAGGTAATATAATGTTTTTTCTAAGAAAAGATTGGGTTACTAACATAAAGCCTCTTATTACTTGAGTAAATATAAAGGTATCCCAAGCTTCTGATATTTCTATTTGTTCATTTTTATATATTTTTTCCTCTTTCTCCTTTTCTTCTTTTGTATCTTCATTTTCAAAATAGGAAATTTTTAGTTCTGATTCTTGTTCTCTGCCCATCCAATTCCTAAAAATGATATTCTTCATTTCGTTGATATCAATATCAAAAAACGAAAAAAAAGATGTTTTGTCTAGACGATCCAAAAAAAGTGGGGAATGTACATTTACTTGAAAGAGGTTCCAAATAACTGTTTTACGTCTTTGAGCCCGCATGGATCCTTTGATTAGATTGCGGCGAAAATCCGATTGTTTTGAGTAACGTATCAAAGACACCTCTTCCTCTTCCATTTGATCATCATTTTTATCAGTGTTACTAATATTATGAATACTAGAAATAGAAAAAAAATTGGTATTCTGATCATTATCGTTAGAAATTATCACACGTCTGGCTCTTCTTGAATGAATCGCAAAATCTTCTTCCTCCAATGCTTCTTCATTTTCTTCTTCCTCTTCTTCCAACAAATTCTCGGTTAATTTGTATGACCATCGAGAAACCTTTTTACTGAGTTCTTCTATTCTAATTCCAACAGATTCCTTTTTCATTTTTTTTTGATCTTTTGTATGTGTTGTAATTACATCAAATACAAATTGCAAATATTTTTCTTGACTTTCTGAATCAATTCCTTTTTCTTCTGTAGAATTCAAAAATGATTGAGGGTGAAGTTTTACGGAATCATTAAGAAGTAGATCATGAATCTTATTTATAAAAAAAAATTCTACTAAAACTTCTGTATCTGTATAAGTATTCATGATTGCGCGTGAATAGACTTTTTTTCTCATCCCTCGATATGGTCCGTTGAAAAAAGGATCATATGCTTTTGGCAAGCATTTTTTTTTTTTTTCATCATCACATAATATGGTTCTTTTTTCAAGCATATCCAGACTAGGGGATCCCTCATTTTTTTCTATAATTTTGATTCGGCTTCTCAATTCATTGTTCAAATTGCACTTTTTTTTTTCATTAGTATAAATCCAAGAATCATAAAGATCTTCGTCATATAGTTTTTCTATTATGTACAAAGAAATTCTTTGTTCTAACATTTCCGAAAAAGTTGATAAACTGGGCGGATATGTAAAGGATATTTTTTTTTTTCCATCACTCGTACATGTGAAAAAAAAAAATTGTGACATTTCATTGCGTAAAGCATTTTCTAATTTAGAATTTTTTATATATCGTAATGGACGATTCCATCGTTTATAATCGAAAAGAAAAGAGACAAAAGTTGTGTCAATCTTTTTATTCATTCTTTTCTTTTTCTCTTCTTTCAGTCTTCCCAATTCCCAATTTTCTTGATGGGTCTCCAGATCAGAATCTTCGTAAACTGGGCTATCTTGATAGCGTGCCTCTTTCAAGTGAAATTCATCCTTTGTTTTTTCCTTTCCACTCACTCGGATCTCTTCCGTTTCATCTATTTTGTCCAGATCCTCCTTTTCTTCCGA